CGCACGGACCGTACTCGAGCTTTGGATCAATGTCCCCAGAAGCAAGGAGTATGCCTGCGTGTTTCGACGAGAACACCGAAAAAACCTAATTCAGCTCTACGTAAGATAGCCAAAGTACGGTTGAGCAATCGACATGATATATTTGCTTACATTCCGGGCGAAGGTCATAATTTGCAGGAACATTCTATGGTCTTAATAAGAGGAGGTAGAGTGAAAGATTTGCCAGGTGTGAAATTCCATTGTATTCGAGGAGTCAAGGATTTGCTGGGAATTCCGGATCGAAGAAGAGGCAGATCAAAATATGGTGCAGAAAAACCAAAATCGATATGAATGGAAGATGCCTCTTGAACTTGTTTTTTCGGTCAGTCGAGAAACCAACGCCCAATAGAGCTTAGCCATGTGTAGACCGAAATGGTCTCGCGAAGCCGGTCCCCGGATGGTGTAAGATCCTATCTCGACGCAAGATAAGCATAAGCAGCAACCCAGAGTTCCAAAAGTAGGGGATAATTTGTGGTTTAAATTACGTTATAAGACTCAGAAAGCAAGGCAACCTCCTCGCAAAGGAGACGCTCATTTCGACCTAACTACTCTCACCCTGTCGGGGCCCGAGTAAGGGTTTTGGCGGGGAAGGAACAAGCCATAGAGTCTTGTTATTCCCGTCCGCCGCGCGCACCTCATTCATTTTCATGAATGTCGTAAGTGAAAGGTGTTGTTAACATAAAGTTGTTTGATTTGCCAGCCTTGGCCTAGAGCAATGAAGAGGACTGTTCGTATAGTATTTGACAACCGGCTCATAAGCATGCCATTAAACGCTAAGAAAACAGCCTTCTCGTGAAAGTCCCTCAGTGGATTAATTGTTTGTGATCTTTCCGATGAAAGGGAAGGATTTCAGTTCTCTTGTCAAGGAAAGAAAGACTAAGTAAAGGCAGACAACGAGGCGAAGATAGCAGACTTGCCTCGAGACAGGAACATAGCATAGGGACATTGCTCCGGACTAGTTAAGTAGTTGGTTGCAAAAAGCTTCTCTGCTTGGCGAGCTCCTCTTTGGTTCCATCTGTCCACATTCTTCCCTTCCATCCAGGGGAATTCGGGCTTGATTGTTCCGTGTAGTCGATTCGCTCAGTACCCTCCATGAACAGAGTCCATGAGCTCGGGAAGAGAAGTAGGGCCTTCGGTCAACCAAGAGAGGTCCAGCCCTTCCTGATCATTCAGAATTCGTTGCGTTCTTCTTTCGAGCTGATCAGTCAGCTTCCAGCCACCCAACCAATCCTGTTGATCCTGACCTACAGAACTACAGAAAGGGGTGAATGAGGTAAGAGAAGCCCTCATCCGCGTTTCGGTGACCAGGAGAGTCAGCCGGAGATAGGTCTGTGCTTTCGTCAGGGGGTAGCTCGTCAGTACCAGGTGTTGATCAGTCATCCAAAAGAGAGGGGCTCTGAGGACCAGTTTGACATCTCATTCAAGATAGAGTGAGTCATCCATCCAATTCCTATGTTCACAGAGGGGCCCGAAAAAGAGAGTGAGTGAAAATGATGCACTACACGGACGCCATTTGGACCCTACGAAAGCAAGCCCCGAGCTGGTCCGTACCAAAGATTGGCTTCATTTGCCATGTTGAGGGCTCAGAAGAAGCTCATGTTGGAAAGCAAGCATGTGCAAGAACCAATCAGGATACAAATAAATACTGAGGTCTTCCTGGATGGATTGACCTACGACTCATTTACTCAGGCCCTTTCTCACTGACTTCTTCCTTCATTCGGAGAAGTCATCAGGAATGGAACCAGTGGAAAGTCGTATGCAGAAGAGAAGTGCAAAATGGGCAAAGACGAAGACTTTGGAAGCGAAAGATGCACCGATTGATGCTCTTCCAGCCCAGCTGCTGTTTATTGAGCTCAAAGTGGATGAGAGAGAGGCTTTTCTATGCTCTCTATGCTATGGTCTTCTCAATTGCCTAGCTCGGTTCAAAGACAGTGGAAGGATCCATCCATCCGCCTTTCTATCTCCACTGACCTGCACTTTCCACCTAGTTCACCGACCTCACGAGTCTGATTTGGCTCTATATTGTCCACCAAGGAAACTCCAAACAACTCCACTGCGACTGAGCGATCTCATCGATCTGACCTTCCTACTCGGTATGGAAGGACTCTTGACTGACTCTGAGACTCAGTCTTCTGACTTGGATTGGCATACTGGGGTCAATTCCACCCTATCCTCTTGAAGCACCCTGCTTCCTTTACGTACAGCTAAGGCCTAACTCATCAAATCAAGTAGACAGACTTCTAGGTGACGTGGCCCTTTCCTGACATCATCACACCGGGGATCCGCTTTCAAAAACAAAAAAGAAAGGAAATAGAAGCAGCCTTACTCTCATCTTTTTGTCGAAATCTCTATGAGCTGAATGATGTCACTCGAGTGTTGAGCTTTCAAAGGCTTTTTCAAGACCATCCAAGGCTTTCCATTCTGCAAGGCGTATAGAGCCCGCTTTTCTTCTTCGATGAGCAAGCTCTGGTGGATTTTCACGCCTTTCCAAGGAAGAATTCCCACTTCAAAGAGGTGGGACTCTCCTTCCTTTGACCAAGGGGTTCACTTTGAAAGAGGGCATCGACTACACTGAGACCTTATCTCAGGTTTCTAAGAAGGACTCACTAAGGAGAATCATGGCTTTGGTGGCTCATTTTTACTTAGAGCTTCACCAGATGGATGTGAAAACGGCTTTCCTCAATGGGGATCTACAGGAGGAAGTGTACATGGACCAACTTTTTGGCTCCTCGCAGGAGGGCAGCGAGCATTTAGTGTGCAGATTAAGGAAGTCGATATACGAACGAGTCTTCCCGTCAGTGGTATCTCAAATTCCATTAGGTTAGAATGACCCTTGGGTTTAAGGAAAACGGTGTTGATCAGTGTATATACCTAAAGGTCAGTGGGAGCAAGGTTCTCTTTCTAGTCCTATATGTTGACGACATACTGCTTGCTAGCAGTGATCTGGGGCTGTTGCATGATACGAAGGCATTCCTCATAAGGAACTTTGAGATGAAGGATATGGGTGAGCCTCATATGTCATTGGCATTGAGATTCACAAAGAAATTTCCAGAGGTATCCTAGGACTCTCTCAGAAGGCCTAAATCCCAAAAGTCTTAGAGAGGTATGGTATACAGCACAGCAAACCCAGTCGGGCACCTGTACAGAAGGTATCCGAAGGATAGTGCTTCGCAGTGTCCGAGGAGCGATATAAATAAAGAAAGATCAGATGAAGGGCATTCCATATGCTTCTGCTGTTGGAAGCTTGATGTACGCCCAGACGTGTACACGGCCGGACATTGCCTAGGCTGTGGGTTTACTAGGTAGATACAAAAGTAAGCCAGGCATGGAGCATTGGAAAGCTGCCTTCAAAGTCATGAGATATCTTCGGGGGACCAGAGACTAAATGATCACATAACGGCGATCCGATATACTGGAGTCGAATATCCGACGGAGATTACGCTGGGTGCCCGGACACCCGGAAATCCACATCAGGATCAGGGTTTTATTACTGCTTGCCTAGGCCCCATTTCCTGGAAGAGTGAGAAAGGGTAGCAGCTTCTTCCTTTACACACGCTGAGTATATTGCTTGCTACGAGGCCACATACCAGGAGACATTCCTACGGCTATTCTCTGGTCTTTTCTTTCTTCTTTCTAAGTTTTTCATCAATTGGAGAGAGGCTGTTAGGCCTGTAGTTCTACTTAGTAGCTATGACTTCGGAACTATGGGCAAGTAGCCTATTAGCAGCTGCTTTCCGAGTCAAGAGGGCAAGCACGATCGTAGGTATGTTATATAAGCGGATATGCGTGTACAAGTATAACTTGATCTGATTCTATAGTAGTAGTGAACCCGTCCTGATACAAGTCACCCAAAGTCATATGCTTAACACATGTCTCTTTCACTATCTTTTCGGAGATCAGGTAAGGTAGGCCTACTACTGCTTGACTGGAGTTAGCGAAGCCGTAACAAGGTGGCAGTAGGGGGCTAATAACTTTTTATAGAAGTAGGAGACGATTAGAGTGATCTTCTTTATATAGGCTATTTGCGCTTAACGAGTTAGAAGATGTTGCCAATGCCCGGGTATCGAAAAGAGTTGGATGCGAACCCCTCACATGAGAAAGGAGCCTAGCAGCCCCGATACGCCGAAACCTCAGATTCCGGTCCTTAGGCTAACCTACGACTAGTCAGGAATTGCGTAAGAGAAGAAGAAATAAGTAACCATAGTGCAAAAGCCGGCGGCGGAGGGAGAACAAAATATCGTCCAAGAGCAAAAATCGGAATAACAGCTCACCCCCACCTACTCGCTTTAAAAAAAACCATCGAGTCGAGAGACCCAAAAGAAAATGCCTAAGGTAATAATCTCTTTCTCAACGTAAAAGTAAAAAAAGCATGAAAGGAAGATCCATTCCATTCCTATTCCTTGCCACGATTGTTTTCTTTTTTTATCTTCTTTGTCGACAATTGGAGTGTCTTCCCTATTTTTTTCAGTTGTAGGGAAGGTGGTGGGCGTCTTGGCAACAAGAAAGATTTCGTTTTTGTTGCCCGGGATCCGCGGGTTCTCATTGGCGGTGAGATTGCTCCTTCCAGCACTCATCAATGCCGAAGACATACCCCTCATCGGGAATATGATGTTTCCCACAGGGGCTTCCGGCCCATCAAACTCTCTCCCATCTTCTGGCCCTCGGTGGGACATTGATCTCAATAGTATCCCTCCCCTGGGAGAAGAAGAGATTCAGGGGGCCATTGATCTTAACAAGACCCCTCGCCAACTCGACGCCGAAGCTCAATTGCTTCAGAAACGCCAACTAGAAATAGATGAAAAACGGGCGTCGATACGAGCATGGGTCGATTGGAGAATCAGGACGGAAATCGAGACCCAAGGTGGTCCTCCGCTTGTCGGCCCGATAGAGAACTTGGACGAACAAGTCTCTACGGTAATAACATTTGGTCCCCAAACAAGGGATCCGTCCAACCTTACCAAGGTGGGCCGATGCCTTTCGATCCTTAATAACAAATTATGGTCGGAAAAAGACTCTTCCACAAAAATACAGGTGGAAAAGGCAATCGTAGAGGCAGTTCGCCTTTACTTAGTAGAGGAAAGGGAAGACCGGGGGCCAGGGCAAGTTGGGCTGGGGAGCCGTGAGCGCTAGTGGACACGGGGAGGGCGCAGGCGAAGCGTGTCTGACAGACCCTATATATATCTATTTTTTTGTTGATCCCAGTAACTTCGTAACAAAAGCAGGAGCAAGGGGTGAACCGAACCTCATGGAATCATGTCCGTGCCGTAGCTTTCGAGCGGTCTCGATCTCCTCGGTAGGTAGTGGATGAATCTTTTCTTCCCCAGCCTCGACAGCCATTGAAGCGGGATATGCCGACAGCTCAACCAAGCATTTCTGTCTGTTTAGTAGTTGGCCTTCGGTGGGTGATTGCAAGGAGCATCGAGAAGCCTATGAAAGTCGATCGTAGGCATAGACAGACGGGGAATGTAGGTAGGGCTGAACCAAGATCATTTCAAAGACTTCATTCCGGCCTTCCTATCACTCATCGAGTTCCGAAGTCGGGTAGATATAGGTCCCATTTCCAACCATTGATCCTCCACAACCATCATACGAGCTAGTTGATCTCGTTGCTTGAGTTGCTCGGGATTTCCGTCTATGAGACAGCAACGTGTAGCATGCTGGGAGATGGGGAACATAGTCGGTTTCATCTTTCGAAATTTCGAGTCGTTTTTCAGCTTAACTGCAATGTGATGGCTTTCCGCTGCCTATCTGGAAACGAAAGCATGAACAGGGCCTAACTAATGTTTATGATCAATCTCCACCCTTTCCCTATTGTAATTGTGCAAAAGCCTTAGCCGAAAGGGCCAGGGCCCAACTAAGGGTCAGAGACAAGCCCGAAGACAGGACCAACCACTCAGAGAGTGTACTCCGTTACGTTACCGCTACCAATGAGCAAGTTGATGGGGGGTACAGAAGGTTGACCCGTCTCAGCCTTTCATTTCAAGTTTAAAGAAGATGACAGAACGGAACCAACATCTTGTAGTTGTACCGAACCCTTGTAATTTATTTCAAAATGAACATAGGGCGCCCTTCGATTGGTCTTCTTTAGCGGCGACTGGTCTCGTGGCTCTGTATTGGTCGAGGCAAAGCATAATGATAAGCGAAGGAGAAAGAATTGCTATAAAGTAAAAACTTGAAAACTTTAGGATTGGCTTACGGTGAAGACCTTATCCCTCTTTCTCGATCGCTTACAGTAAGACTTAAAATAAGAGCCTGAACTACAGATACTCTGCTTTAAATAAGACTAGCTGCTTTCAAAAGGTCTTTCTAGCTTGTGACTCACAAGAAACTTCCACTGCAACTCCAAGAAAAAAGGAAAGAACTGGCTCTGGCTTTGTTGTAAGGAGCACTAGATTGACTTAGAACTACAATTGCCTCGTAGGAAGAAGGAACCAACATTCATTGGTGACTTCTGTTCCAAGTGTAGTTGTTCCCGATCTTACTGTTCCAGGTCTTTCTGGTCTTTCGGTTGATAATAAGCTAGCTTTTCAGCTAGGTACGTCCATCCTAGAACTATACCGAGAAAGCATGATAGTTGAGCTAGGTACGGACATCCGCGATCAACAAAGTACACCAACACTTTTGGAACTCATCTATTTTTTATTTTCCGTATCACGCGGACAAGGCTCAAGTCAAAGCTTGGAGTGGCCAGTGCTGAAACGGCTATGGAAGTTAGGAGTTTTCACGCTTTGGCCAATTTCTATCTCAATCTGATCAATTGAAGTCAGTGAAGTGGCTGCCGGATTGACGGATTGTATGAAGAAGGAGTCCCTTTTCTAGTGGACTGAGGCGGCACATAAATCGTTTGATGCCTTGAAGATGTCAAGGAGCCGGTTCTAGCTCGGATTTGGAAAAGCTCTTTGAAGTGGAGACGGGGGTTGGCGATCGGTGCTGAGGAGGGAAAGCCGATACAAAAGCCTAAAGCGTTTTGTTCAGCTAGCAATGCTTTGAGAAAGCACGCGAGCTAGTGTAGTTATTCAGCTGATGTCAAGCTCGAAACCGTTCTCTTTTTCTTAAAGAAGAAAGTTCCATCTCGTTCCGTTGGCACGGATAGTTTTCACCCTTCCAACATCAAATTCATTTCTTCTTGCTGGCATGTGAGCTCAAGTTTTTCTAAGGTAGTCGTGTTGTGTAGTCAACTTAGCAATCGAGAAAGCAGCAAGGAAGGCTAAGAATCTGTGGAAAGCCCGCCATTGTCTACAGCGAGGGTCCGAAGGAGAAGAAAAAGAATAAGTACATTAAAAGCAGCCTAGAAAAAAATGCTCTTTTTTGATAAGCCACCGGGCACTCACTAGCTATGGGTCTGGTCTCGCGGAAGACCAATGGGTCCAAAAAAGGGAGATCCTCTATATATATGCATATGCAATTGTTCTAGTTTGTTGACTGTGTCTACTTGTGGATGTGTGTTTGGTTTGGCAGTCTTCCTCCCTTCTTTGTTGCATTTTCGATAGAAAGGATGCTGTTGCTTTAAACGAATGTCTTGAAGATATCTCCTAGAAGCGCTTGTGTTGTTGTAATTTTTTCTTTCTCTTGTTATTACAGTTTAAGGTCCTGTAGTTGGGATATTCCCGAATCCATAATAGCTCAGAAAAAAGGGCTCTATTAACAAGTACCACGGACTCAGCTATACGTCCGGAATGGAAAGCGGATACAGGCTCATGTAGTACTAAATAATCAATCTAAAGATAGCTCACCTCTCCTTCGGCCCCTTGGTTGGAATGCCTCTGTCTCACAGGCTGAGATAGAACAGTAATTACCGAGCCAAGGAGGATACATGAAGACAGAGATTGGGTCAATAAATTCTGTTGTGAAGAGTAGAAAAGCTGTTCACTGCCGAATCGCGGTCCAATTCTTGGTCTAATAAATGAGATCCTCAGGTATTGATATAGATATAGAAAGTGCGCCGTAAGGGGCATTAAGGGATTTCACTAGCAGGATCGCCGAGAGAGATAGAAAACCATTCCATTCCTAGTTCGAGACTCTCTTAGTCAAGGATCCAAAGGAGAATCAATGTAAATACAGAATTCGATCTTCAGGGCGAGACATGAAGAAGGGTCAGATCAATCCATTCCGGCGTTCATCCGTGGAGAAGAGAAATGGAAATCAAAGGGGCTCAAGATTCAATCTCACTAAAATCGATAAGAAGAAGTTATAGTAGTGGAATAGGAGTCAGTGCTCAACTAGTTATAAAGGCCGAGAAATGGTAATAGTATGCGTTCTTTCTTTATTCATACATTGATTGAGAGATGCTTTGAATAGTAAGGAAGTCAGTCAACTGGAAGTAGCATGATCTAATTGTAGTCTTCGCTTGTTAGGCATATAGCTAGTCTTCTTTCTGAGCGAATGCTTACCTCAGGGCATATCGTATAAGTCCTATGGAATGGATTTGATAAAGCTATTCTATTCTTTCGAAAGCGGGTGCGAAAGAAAGACGTTGAGGAGGCATGGATTAAATTCCCATGAGGAAGAATCAGCGGAGTGGCATTAAGTAGTATGCCAATAGAAGTCTTCAGAAAGGCAGTTTTCACTGTTATGTTAATCTTATCTTTTTCTTTTGCTATCCATTCTAGTGCGCCTATTCCCTTAGGCGAGTGAAAGGGCGAAGGCAATTGCTTTTGTCAATGAGATTCCCTGCAAAAGGAATTTCGCGTCCCCTCTCTGCTTTTGCCCTTCTGCTTTGCTGCAGATCTTTCTTCATATTCCACAACAGCGAAGTTACTTCCGGGCCAAATCGTTTGGATTCAATGAATGTGGGAATAAATAGTCTTTACTTTGAAGAAGACAATGCGCAAGAATTCATATATTAGTAAGGCAAGGAACTTCTTTACCTAATATGCACATTATGGGATAGCTTTCATATTCATATTCCTCTTCTTGATAGCACAGGATTTATTCATTCTTCTTCCCAGACCGGAGAATCTAAATTCATTATGTTGATTAACCTTTCTCAGAGGCATTTACTAGGTAAGAAGCAAGGGATTAAGAGACTGGGGGATCGTAGTCTCAATCCTAACCTCATATTTAGAAGCTAAGCAAGTCCAGTGCTACAGGCTTCATTCGACAAAAAGCAGAGGAAAAGAAAAGGACCCGGCTTCGTGGACAGAGGTTCGTGGACGAGAAAGAATAGAATCAAGGGCATGCCCGACCCGAGCTACTAGGCCAGGGCCTGAGGAGAGGAACTATTTCAAGCAAGGATGCTATGACCTCAGACTTGAGACCGATTCAAAGATATAGGAATGAATGAATCCAATGTCATCTATACCTTTTTGGCTGTCATAATGTGACAGTTTCGACTTCCATCGGTCGACTTCTGTCCTCTCCAAGCTTGACTCGCTTTCAAAAGTGTGACATTCAATGAAGCCAGAGAATGTTCGCCTTTTGATTGAGTTTCCGAACGAAGTGGTTGGCCGACGAATGTGTGGAGCCTGATAGCTCACTCAAGTGTGGGTGGACCACCTTACCGGGTGAGAAGTAAGGTTTAGTATCCTAAACAGAAATAAGTCGACTCTCGTTCGGGCTACTGAAATGAACCAAAGGCTGTTGACTCCAAAGACCGAGGTTTGGTTTTTATTCCTGAAGAGCACCCTAGCTCATAAAGGAACGAAAGGTCAATCTGAACCGCCCGACCGTCTTTCTTCTATATCATTCTTCTATGGAAAGAAGATCCGAGGATAGCCGGACCTAGTGAGGGAGACCAGACCGGTCCAGGCAAGAAGTCTGGAGCTTTCTTATCGCCTCCATACGCCGTCATTAGACAAGACGCACACTGCTTCAGATACAGAGCGAGAAATAGCCACCCTGCCTAAAGTTCTTACTTTCTTTGTTGGGGTAGACTGCGAGACAAGTCTCTTTGGTTAGACCATAGCTATTAGCAGAACCTTCTTCAAGAATCCTACTAAGAACCGAGAATCCTCTCCAATTCTCTGCCACCTGCTAGGTGAGACCGGCGACCGGTAAAGAGACCTCAGCTTTCATTTCAGAGCTGGCACCGGGGAAAGCAGCCAAGCAGCAAGGCCTACCAGCAAGAAGAAGAAGAAGGCGAGTGAATAAAGAAAGTAGAAGTGCAGTTCCTAAATCAAAGTACTCCTCTTTCAGTAGATGAGCTGATTGTAATAACATATGCATGCTTCCTTTGGTTTCATGCTTCTTCCTTTTCTTTTCTTTTGTTTGAAGCTAGCCAACCATGCCATGAACGGTCGACAAGAGTGCTGCTTCTGTCTTATCTATATCATGATACCGAAGCCAAGGTAATCAGGGCACGAGGGAACTGTTTCCTCTTTTCCCTGGTCCCTAGCATTGAACTCCTTCGGACCCTCGGCTGAACAACTATCTTAATCTTAATCAATCCCGGCTGCGCTAAAAGCACCTCGCGGCCCTATGCCTTGAAGTCTGATCTCTTAATTGGCCTAATTAAGGGTAGGCACCTCTTCTCAATTCAAAGAAGTGCTCACCGCACCTTGCTTTTTCAACGGAAGCTAGATTGCCACCTTCAAGGTCGAAAGTCAAGTCAGAAGGTGATTCCCTTTGCTTGGCTACGAAACTAGGCATTGAAAAGCAATCCATCCAGGAAAGCAGTCGTCAAGCCAGATGCGGATGAAATTCTAACTGCTCTTAGAGTATCGGCCTTTTGTTACAATAAATAGGATTTAGTCGGGGCACAGAAGAGTACGTATTTCGCCCAATAATGGCTCTCTCCCCGAGGGGCCTCTCAATAGAAGTCAGAGCGGCTGCACAAATCTGCCTTTCTTTAATAGAATTTAGTAAGAGAAAGGTCCGCCCACCTCTGATCCAAGCTTAGCTCCCAAGTCGGGATTTCTTCCTAAACCTAAAGTGAGGACTTTGCCCCGTATAGGCAGATGGGTATAAAGTGGGTCACTCTGCCAAGATTAAATCTTTCCCCCGATCTTTCTTTTCTTTGAGTCAGTCCGCCCTAGGGTGCAGCTCTGTTCCCTACTTATTGTATAAGAGAGTTGTGCTTCTCTTCCCTGATTTCTTCCACAGGTTTCTCGAGCCTGCAGGTTGCTGCTATCCCCCGAAGAGAATAGACGAAGAGGTTCTTCCCATTATGGAATGCAAGAGCAAAAGCGGAAATCCCAGTATTGTAAGAGAAGGGTCAGCTCATCCAAGCTGAGCTAAGAGGTGGTGCATTTCTGAGTCACTGAGGAACCAAGTCTATCCCCGAGTGGCCAACCCTCTTGTTTACTTTCATTGCCTCGTGGATGTCAACCCGTTTTGTCCAATCGAGTGGGTATTGGTCTTGCCCCCTTAAGCTAGTTGGTAGGCTTCCCATCCAAAAACCGGATCCCTAGGCCAACCCTACAGGAAAGCTACTTAACTTAAGAAGAAAGAAGCCCTCGGGAAAGAGTTCATCTTTTCATGGGTACTTACCCCGGTAACTAAGATGGGTATATCCGGGTTTCTAGGACCCTACTTCCTAATAGCTAGGCAGACTCGCAGGAAGATGCTCCTGAAAGTGCGCATTTGTATTAGTACAAAAAAGGATCTATGCCCGAGTGCATTACCAAGCTGGGTAGCTAGTAGTTCTTGTTCTTGTCATTCCTATCCGACTAGTAGGAAGCTAGTAGTTTATGAAACTAAGAGAATAGATAGAGCGTCAAGCGCAACCGATATCATCTATCATCCGATCTTTTTTCTTCCTTCGACCACTTCACCAGGGCAGGGCCAGGGATTGGAATCCTGTACTTAGACCTGTGGCTTGAAAGAAGAGCTTCTATGCCCATTATAACGATATCTAATCTAGCATTTAATGTAAACTACCCTTTCTAATCACATGCCTTAAAAGGTCTTAGAACCGTCCTAGGAATAACATACCGAAATAAGTCAGACGCTCCTGAACGCCCACCCCTGAGAGCCAACAAGCCCGGTCACTCTGGCAAGGCAACTCCTAAGCTAGGCCTCAATCTTTAGCTGGCTTTAGCTTCCCTTTTCGTTGAGTGTGAAGAAGAAGAAGAAGACTCAGCTGAACCCCAAGATCTGGAACTAGATCCCATGTCACTCCACCAATAAAGTAGAAGATTCATGCATGACAGCCAATCCCTTGAACTTCACTCCTCTGACAGGCAATCCCGCTCACTCCTATCTTTGAGTCAATCCCTCCAGCTTGCAAGGGGAAGAGCTCGATGACTACGCTTGCCAATCATGTCTAAAATGGGAAGGGCTCTTCTCTTCCCTTGATTCCTATTTCCCCACTCCGACATCCCGCTCGAATCAACTGGAACTTGTCCCACCCACTTGTCTCGAAGCTTTTTCGTAATCCTATCCAAATCTTGTCATTCATTCCAGGTCCTCAACCTCGGGGGCTACGGCAGTGGATGAGCCAGAAGTTGGTGAGGTTGGCTCGTCATTTGAAAGAAGGTTTGCATCTCGACAACGGAGAAAAGGCTAGGTGGAACTCCGACGGAGCAAGCATAGGTCTCCAATGGTATCGTAGCAGCAGAGGGATGAGAGCTTTCGAAGCGGTTCTCAAACCAAGATAAGATCTCTGTCCGGAAAGTCAGTAAGGTCCGAATCAAAGTCGACTTTCTGTATTCGATTAGTCCGCTCAAGATGTAACCGACCAGATTTTTTTGTTTATACGCGTCAGCATATAAACACTAAAGGAAGGGGGCTGGCCATCCCTGAATGCACGCACCGAGTGGCCTATCAACGAATGAATAACTTGTTTTGCGCTACCAGATAAATGAATCAATGAACTTTTTTTTTTCTTTTCATTTACTTTTCGGAGAATACCAGTGCCTCCCCTTCAATTGATTCTCCCTCGATGAGAGAGACCTTTACCCAACCAACTAGAAGACTCTCCACTCTTTTATTTCTCCGATCATGCTTTGGAGATGGCTTGCCTATCGACGAATCAATATTTTGGACTGGATGCTAACTAGATAACCAAGAGTTGAGTGATGCCTTGCAGCTACCGAAACTACGCAAATGAAGGAAGGGATCACCAAAAACTACATGACATACTATGAATAGGGGAGGTCTAGTTGAGCGCAGCCCCAGTAGAACAGAACTTTTTTTGTGCTCATCCCAGTTTCTCTTAGAAATAATGTAGGTAGGCGGGCAGCTTATTGTTTCCGGTTGAGAGAGCATCTAGAGTTGTAGGTGCCTTAGCAGGATATCTTATTTCCAATCTACTGCAAGCAATGTCATTTTTGCTTTTCCAACTAGAAAAAGGGGATCCCTATCCCTTCTACCCCTATCCCTATCCCTCAGTGGCGAGAAAAGGTTAGTTGCCTTGCTTGCCTGTGCCATTGCAGTTATATACAGTTTAAATATAAGATGTGGATGTGCTGGATTATGGATTAGTGTTGAATTTACCCGAATGAAGCCTAGCTGGATCGGGGGTTGTCCAGGATATAGCAACCTTGGTTTGGTTTGTTTGGATGGAGAAACAATTGATGGATGCCTAGAACGAGCTTTGCTCGGATACTACGTAAACTCACTATATATATATATATGTTAGAGTTCCGATTCTTATCCCTTGTGGATAAGTTGCTCGGATTGCCTGCGCCATTTCGACTTAAACCTAAACCGTTAATCGTAGGTAAATCCGCCAGGCCGATAAAATGAAATGATGATGCATTAGAGCAGAAAGAGATCCAGAATCTATTAACACAATGAAAGGAAATCCCCTTGGAGACCCTTTTTTCCAATGATTTGCAACCATTTCTGGTAGATCGGGAAGAGCTAACCTCGCTATCTCTGCGACCAAAACAAAAGAAATAGACTTCCACTTCCTTCAGTGTCTGTCTTTTCGATTTAGTTTTTGAACCAGACAAAGAAGGAGAGGTAGCCGCAATAACCCTTGTCAATAATGCCGTGACTGGGCCAGAGTAGCTCTAGAGCTGCTTGTTCCAGGAGATGAAAATGATACTGAGTTCATACCTATTGGAAGCAGGCCCACAAAATAATGGGAAAGGCTAACACGGCTAGCAGCAAGGAAAAAAATACAACCTAATGATGTGGCAAGGAAGGGCTTTCAAAGCCCCTATAGGTGCTGCCTCTGTGCTGCAGAAGAAGGAACTGCCATCTCTTACTGCACTGTACCTACGCTCGGGAAACCAGCCCCCTTCCTAAGGATCTGATCTATCTCGTGGGACTCACTCCGGAAGTATAAACATTAAAGAGGTAAACATTGATGAGGTAAGGCTCTCAAATGCGAGCAAACCCGAGAAAACAAACACATACTAGTTCAAACGATCAGCTATGAGGTTACTCTTTCGAAGAAAGAGTACGTACTATGGGTCAGTACTAAAGGCTTCGTTAGCCAGTTCAGTTCTCCTTTGTAAACCCACCAAACCTAGTATCAACACCAGAACATATTAGAAGCTATTCTTAATGCCGCCACCGGACTAATTGAGATACCGCCCTATCCTATTAAAATTCCTATGATTAGATCGCCCACGGGCTAAAACCTTCGCCATCGCCCGAGACCGCTAACAAGGATTCTAACCCTACTGGATCTTTCCTACCCTTCTACTAAACCTGACTTCCCGCTTAAGAAGTACTCGATTCCCGTGCGAGCTGGGATGGTTGACGAGACTTTCTTTGAGCTGTATCAAATTTCTCCGCACCTTTTCTTTCGTAGAGCAGAGTCAGAAAAAGAAGCGTTTTCGTAAAAAGCGCGATAAGCTTTAAGCGAACTAGCCCTCTTCGTGCACACGGATGCCCTAGCACCCTCCACCCGAAAGAAAGGCCTTAAGCGCGAAAAGCTGCGGAAGCAGCGAAAGAATACAAGAAAGAAACCATATCACCAGAAAAAGACATTGATCAAAGAACAGACCCCTAAGAACGAAGGGAGTGGTTCGATTCCCTTTAGCGGGGCTTCAAAGCGTTACGCTCGTGCTTCTTTCGAGGAAGCTAGCTAGCGGACTCATTCAATACCCCTTTGCTACCTTTTGTTCAATTGGATACTCCTACTCTGTTGAAGCCTGCCATGGAAGGGAAAAAGCTCCCACGGAGTCCAAATATTGGAAAGCTTTTTCTAATTTAGAGCATAAAGGCAGTGATGACGAATGGAAGCACTTGTGCCACAAACAATTGAAGAGAAGTCCACCTTCAGGTGCAGAGGGACCCGGATAAACGTTAACTGGGGAGGCCTCTTCCTTACACTCCGAATCAGCTGGTCCAACGCTTAGATCTTGTAAAGTTATTTCATGCAGTTCCTTCTTTGCCCCTCGGTTCACCTTTGTTGCTAGAGATAGCCGGTTGGCAAAGCCAACAGGGATAGGATGCCGCGACAAAAAATCCAGTTGGAGTCTATCGGAGAGCAACTACAAAGCAAATGGGGCATGATTGGATCTTGAAATCTTCGCAATCAAGCTTTCTGGTGACCCTTCTTCGCCTTCGGTTCGGTCGTTGGCAAGGGGGAAATGCTCTTCACCCTATCTCTTTCTTATTCACCATCGTTCTCTCCTTTTCTTTTCCCCGCTCTGCTGAGCCCTCCTGGCATCCTATCCTTCAATGCTTCGGATGCGATCAGTTCTTGTCAATCTGTGCCTTGTATCCTTCCATCTCTCTCCTATGGGGTCCAATCCAATGGAGTTAGCTGTCTGTCTGATAAAGCTTAGTCTTGACCTCCCCCCCATCCCGGTGAGAAAGCACTAGTCTTCTCTATTCTTCCTTGCCGCATTCGGTAAGTATGAAACTAGGGCTATAATTATTCCATGTATCCCCTATAGCCTCTCAACCTGCGATTGGGACAGGAGATGCAAGAAAAGATAGAAGGGGCAATTCCAATGCGATTGAAGCGGGGCAAATTCCAATCTTGAGATAGGATCTCCATACTTTTCTTTTGGATCAGATACCGTCCAGCTGATTCGTTCAAGAATTCGAGCTAAACCACATTCCAGGGAGAGGTGGCAATGACCAAGCGAGCAGCCAGGACTTTCCACTTCTATCATATGAGCTTGGATCTTCAGAGAGGTTTGACCAAGAAGCTGCCTTCCCTCTTCTGATACGGGCACTAAAATTTTCTTTATGAACTCCATCTAGTAAAGGCAGATCCATTGTGGATGCCTCAAGCGCTTTCCTGGAATTTTTTTAACTGAACAACCGGCGGATTCTAGGAGAATGAGTTCCACCTCTCGCGTCCGAAAGACTGCACTCTATTTATGTCTCTCTTTCTCCGGGGAAAGCCTATACTATCTATGCTATTCTTTCTCCGGGTACCCTGATAACAAGAAGGAACCATTGTCCAAGGTCAGATCTGGGCTGTTGTTAGAGCTAGAAGCGACTTGCTGCTTTGTTATACTATGGCTACCTTTTCCACATAGTCTGGTATCAACAATGGAACCCGGCGACCGTTTAAGGGGAGTTAGGGGAGCCGTGCGGGTGACTTCTTTCAGTATCAGTATGTCAGTCCTTTCTTTCCTGGCATGTGCGGATGGTTGTTTTGGTCGGAGCTAGCCCTGACTTCCTTCTTTCTCGGTCTACGACTTCTAAGCGAGCCCTTCCTGCCGCTTCTTTCATCCGCTCCAAAAGCACAAAAACTGCCGGGTTCACCTATCAGTTATGAGAAAATGCCTTTCGGAGTTAAAAACCTATACTGAATTCCGCTGGGGAGAACAAGACGAACCCTGAACCCTTAGGAATTGCACGATGACATGTATTGAAGAGATGAGATCTTTCATATTAATAGCCCCAAGGGGAACAATCGAGTATTCCAAAAGGGGCAAGGGAGAATGCCGTTGAGAGACCCCTGGATAGAAACTAAAAGAGATTCCCGAAGATGAATTTCACATAAAATCTGTCGGAAAAGTGAGTAATGAGAGGGAGAGTAAGGCAAAGTGCCACTGGCAAGCCCCAGGTTGAAGGGCGCAAGTTTCCTTTCTCTTCTCTATAGCAAATAATATAACATCTCGTCCCGCTCTCATCAATTAAGGTGCAGGGTAAACTTCTGAAGTCGACTCCTTCGTTCATGTGTAGTAGGGGGCCTATTAAGCCAAGATCTAAGGAATTGGTTTGTTCAGTTCAAATTAGCCACTTCCATCGATTTCCGGGCGTTCAACCGGATTACCTTCTTTGCTTGAAAGATATCCGATTGGTCTTCTGACTTTCCCAAATGCCTAGCCTAACTACAAAGTGCTACCATTTTTCGATAATTTTTTGAAAATAGATGTAGCTAACGGTTACTGCTTTCATCCCTGTCTCATTCGTTAGTAATCACTTTCTTTGTTATTTGACATCGACTGTCTCTCTTGTAGCAGATGGGAACTCCTTATGAGCCTATGCTATAGTTCCATACTCATGCTTGGCCAATCAATTTCAGCGAAAAAGGTGCTTGCGGATCTTTCTATTAAGGCTAAAGTGTTCATATTCGGGGACCTGATCCCCTCCCCTGCGGGGTTGGACGGACCAGAAAGAAAAGAAGTGAATAATGGAGTCTGCTGCGTTACCTCCTAAAACGGGAGAAGCTTAGAGTTGAAGGTCTATTTGTTTCATTATGAAATTGGATCTTGGATTGGAAAACGAAAAGCCTCCACTTTTGCCTTCCTCACCATCCTCCGCTACTGGTCGGGCAACGATTCCGATTGAGACAGATCCATCCTATACCCCCTTCACCCGAGAACTAGACTTTAGGCTAGGCCGGATAGGTTTTATCCCCTAGCTTCTTCCGTCCTTAGCCTCAGGGCGGAAGCTCTACTAATTCCTCAACAAGTTTCCTTAGCCAACCATAGTATAGATAGGTACGTCAGTCGCTCACTTGCGGGCGGCAGAAAGCCTTTCCCGTACTCCATCTCAGTCCAGTATTCCATATTTTCCATTAGTCCAACCAACAAACAAATAGTCTATCTATTTTCTAGTCCATCTTGTCTTGAGGCTGGAGAGAAGGACTCGCAAGGGAGACGAACTGAACTACAACGGTAGCAGGTTCGTCGGACTAGAAGCTCTGTATAGCATCGTTGTTCCGGCATGTAGCCGGTGAGTTAGTCGCCGCTGTTACCAGTGAGTGAATAGTTGTTAGTCGGTGCCTTAGTTCTGCAACTCCTCTTGAGCGCTGCGCCACCAGTGACTTAATATTTGAATGGAGTAAGGTTTTCTTTCCGTCACGTAACGGTGCTTTGGCTAGTTTTAGCGATCGGGTAGTAGCACTCCGCTTTCAGCTTTGTATCGATGCTAGTTCGCGATTTAACTCAAAGGCCCCTTCCTTGCTTTGAATTCAAATCAATCAAATCACAGAAGTAAAGAAAGAGGTTGAGAGACGTGAGGTATTTTCCTAAATAAGCGCAAGGATCGACGTAGTTTATTCACTTATTTCATTCAGCGCAGGGAGTTCCATGAAGGCTTTATTACCGGTTGGGTTCTTGTTTATTCAACTTTGGCATCAGCAGCAGCAGATGGGAAAAATTTGAGTCATTCGGGGCTTATAAGCCCAGTTATTCAGTGAGAGTGTGCAAGTTTCAGCCTACCTTAGTTAGATTCTTTCTTTATTGGTAGTTTACTCACTTTGCAGTGGTGATTGATCAGAAGTACCTATCTCGTCTCCATGACTGATACTGAGACGGGTTCGTTACCAACCCAGGTTAAGGCTGAAGTTAAACGTTCGCTAGGATTCTTCTCTAGAATTTACATGGATGGACTAGTGGACTAATTGACTCTTCTATTTGATCTATTTTGTTTCGAAAAAGTTTAATCATCCTTATCCTTGCACATGGAAAAGTGCTATTGACAAGAGCGCCACCTCATGTATCTGTGAATCATTGCATTGGCCGATCAGGAAGGCAAATAGGAATGGATTTAGATCGCTATCCAATGAACGAGTTTGTCGAGCACGCATCTTTGTCAACTTGACCAGACAACCAAGAGGCTTGGTCAGTGAATAAGGGAAGGGTGAGTCGGGTATCTCACGGGTATCTCAATAGGGGCAACTTAAGTGGGAAAGGAAAGTACTTTATTGACAACAGCATCGAAGTCAGAAGGAATGGGATCGATTGATTGAGGATCCGAAGGAGTTCTACCGTACTTTAGAACGTAACAAAGTATGACTGTCTCACCCGTCCAGTATTCAAATAGAGTGGTCGGGGGTACTTGCCACTCAATTCCATATCTTGTAAAGGAATAGAAAAGCTCAGAATCGAAAATAGAAAGAATAGAGGGAAGTGCACCTTAGCCGTAAGGAATAATCCTTATCTTATGCTATGGGGGATCCTGTTGCTGACTTGGATATAGGCAAAAGCGGTTTTCACAATCATTTTTAAAATAAATTGAACTGGTGCGTAGAGCAATAAAATTCTTTATTTAATTAGAATTCAAGTTTCCTCGATTCATTGATAGTCACCTTGCTTTATGAATTGATATTGACCTTTTTCTGCCCCTCAAATGAAGAGTCAATAAAGGATACCTTCCAGGCTTAATGGATTGATTCCATACATGTCGTTGATATCCCACTGCACCCATTCGTAATCCCCTCAAAGTCTAATAATAGGTGTAGGTTGAGGTTGTATCCCCTTCTCTTTCTTTTAGTTCAAAAAGGTTGATGAAGAAGCATCTATTCAATGCATGTAGGTCTACCGGATGTAATGCTATGCTTTTGAGGAATGCTTTTTTTTTTGGCTGGGCTGGGAGACAAGTTCTCGCATGTGACTAATTAACGAATGATCAAAGCTCCTGCAACGATTAAAGGACACCGAGAAACTATGATTGGAAGGGAATAACTAAACTGTATCAAATCACAGGGTTCATTGTCGGAATCACTGGTCTTTTCTTCCATGTTGGCTGGTGATGTAACATATTGTGAAGGCTGAGGCTTTAGGGAATGGGCACTTTCTCCCCCGTCCTAGTTCTCAATCATTTCGTGGAACCGGGCGTGGCTGAACCATCTACGATAGGGAGAGCGAATGCACAGGGAAGAAGCTTAGATAAGAGAATCTGAGAGTTGCATCCTTACTGTTGAAGTTAGTGTTCATCGCTTGGAAACTGCATTATACATCTGGACCCACTACTAAAGAGTTAGCACAGGACCTTTGAACACGGATAAGGACTGACTGGCAGGTTTCGGTTGAACCGATAGACTCGGCTCGGGTTCTGCGGAAGCTGCTGCTTGAAAGCGAGTAGAGTTTGCTGATTCTGCAATAGATCACAATAGCCCTTTCTTTATTCTGCTCACTTCGAGAGGGTTGGGTTCCTTGCATGCTTCAGATTAGCAATCCCCTTTCCTCAGGTTGCTTGCATGCTTCTTCAAGGCGGAAAGATAAGATTCACTAACAAATATCTGCGCACCAGTCCGGCACTCCATAACTGGGGAAATAGGGGCACTCCATAACTAGGGACAGAAAGAGGAGGATACCCGAAAACTGGAGGAATTGGGACAGACTGAGAGAGCGTACCCGCAAAAGGGATAACTACCTTAAGTTTAAGTTAAGGACCAACGACAGAGGAGAGGGTAGATGGATGCTTCCTAACAAAAGAAAGCTGGTTAGCAAAATAGTCAATTCCCCGACCGTGGGATAACCACTTTTTCTTCTTCGAGAAGACTCAGAACTACAGTACCGACTCGCGAACTTTCGACTCTGACTTTGGTATCCTATCCTAAGAATGACTACTTCCCCCTTCTGTTCAATCCTTCGGAACACTCTCCTCTCAGAGTAAGCAAGCACGGAGCTAATCTTTAGGACTATCCTTGGTTTGATAAGATTCGGGTTTTCCTTTGCTTGTATTGCCTGCTAAAAACCTTTGCTTTGCGATTGGTTTGCTTGGATTGAAGCCTTCCCGCTAATTCAGTAGTTGGGGCTTTTCCAGCTACCAAAGAAGAGGAAATAAAATGCTCAATCTGGGTCACCAGTAGCCGTGTCATGGGTTACGGAACCATCCTCTACTAACGGAATTTTTGTATTAATTAGCGGACAAAAGGCTTTCGAGTATGGTTGAGTTCAAATCTAACTCAAATTGCTAAGTTGAGGGGTAGGCTGAGAGTGTAAACTAGGTACGACTGGGATGTCCAGTAGTGAGGAAGCCTGAAAGTGGCTTTGATCCTACAGGAAAGATGGGATATCCAGCAGCTCTCCAAGTGAGGAAGTAGTTACACTACGAAATATATCCTCAAGCTTTGTTCACAACCGTCGAGCTAAAGCACCTTCTCCTGAGCCTGCTCTGATACCAAGGTACTTATTTAAAGTTAAAGTGAGATTCTTCCATAACCTTAAGCGAGCTACTATCTTTACTTTTTTCTCTATCTTTGTATTCTCAGTTTCTCCATCACTCTATTTCTTAACCCGGAGACTGAGCTTATAGTGCCAAATGGACTCCTTCCTAGATCTTCCTTTATGAGCCCCCCTATTGAGCCTATGCCTTTCCGGCTCTTGCTCACAGGCCTACCATTGGCAACAGATACCACTAAACCTAAACAAACAAACCTTCATTCACTCCTCCCCGGAGAGGGGTGATATGAAAGAAATATCACTATGGAAGGCGCTAACAAACCGAATGAAACGACACTGACTACAGGAAGATATGAAATATCTGGTACAGGCGCAATAACTACTTCACGGGCTTCTTCCCTGATTGGCTTTCAAGTGGATTCAGCCTTCCCACTAAACCGGAGATATCTCATTTTTCCTATCAATAGGAATCCCGCATCAAGATTGAATCAAGAGGACCTTCCCGTGCTTGCTAATCGTTGGGTTCTACCCCCGCTAGAAAGATCCGAGTCAGCAACCGCAGATCAGAGGAGCAAAGAGAATCAACAACAACAACCATGGTTTACTTTGACTTTCTTGGTGCACCGCCGTATCGCTACGCCCCTTGCCCTTATCTAAAGCCCCGTTGAATGAACTAATCCGTACCGTACTCGCTTTGACTGGCTTTTCTAATCCATATCAGCAGAGTCAACAAGGCAAGCATAAACTTCTTCTTCTGCGCGCAGAACTGAAACGAATCCCGCCCTTGCAAAGAGAAGAGGTTGCTGAGCTTCCTAATCATCATTCCAATTCCTTGACTCAAGTTGAGGTTGCTTCTGAATGCAACTTGCAACTAGAATTCACATCATCCACATTCAAATCTGGTACTTTTCGAATCCAGTGCACGAGTAAAGGATCTTTCTCCCCAACATTCTACCCAGAAGAGGCACTTTCCACCCCCACTAGTTCACTCACTATGGAACCCATTCCCCGAGGAAGGCACGGGCACACTTCACCTTTCGTATTCTATTTCTTACAGCATTATCCTTTCTGAAATCGCAGTTTCTGCTTTCTCATCCGGACTTAAAACAAGGTATTCCACCCGGTTTGTTGCTTAAAACTTGGCCTGATAGGAGAAATCCTGAACTGGCCCAGGATTGGAGTCTTTCATCTTTCTCCTACCCCTACAGATACAGATACAGAGACGGGGCTTCCTTCACTGCCGGAACCTGCCCTATTTGAGTTTTCGTTAAAAGGCCAATTTGAATGCTTAGAAACTGCAGTGAATTCCCTTGGCGTACCAGAGTACATTTCAAGTGATCCAATGAGAAACTTAGCTTACAACCTATACTTCAAGTCGATCTTTCGGGTGAGGGCTGACCTTGAACTGGCCCTGGGGTCACTACCCATAAAGCCATTATAAGCCATTATAATGAACTTTATTTAAAAACTGATCGCCCCTTGATCACAGGACTAGCTGCATCTAAATATGGCTACTTATTATGCTTTGGGGGACGCCCCGGAATCACCTTTGGGAAGAGGAGAGATCCCCCCTATTACTTCGACCGAACTGAGCTTTGAACATTGATTTTCCCTCTGCTGGACCTATACAATTACAATAAAAACTTGAGCATTTCGCCCTTTCTGAATTGATTGAATGAAAGATTCGGATTCCACTTATGATTTTGTGCTCACAGCTTCTCCTTCTATTTGAACTGAAGTGCCTATCGTACCTTCTTTCAAGTTCTCCAATTCTATTTGACCTCTATTGGAGACCTCAGTCGGCTCCCCACCAAACATTCATTGGTGGCTTCTGTTCCAATTGAACTGAACTGGTAACAGTATGTCATAGTGCAACCCATTGGACGCATGTGCCAATGTTCTACACACAGAAGGTGACTGCACCTAACTGAACTGAACAGAAATATATAATTATGGCTTTCTTTGCTAGTAGGTTCCGTCACCTTTTCTATTCATTCCTCATTCTGTTGATCCATTCTATCTTATTGGTTTTTTCATCTCCTCGATGTCAATTTGGATCTGCTTTTAATCAAAATTAAATGGTGCCTTGTCAAGAAGTCTTTCTACTTCCTCTTTAGTCGGCTCGGTTGGTGTACCGGAGCTCTCATTTTTGTCATTTTTGCTTTATTTGATGCAGAAGTGGCAAACATGATGGCCCCAGCTGATAAGACATCTTCGAGTTCGGTGGATTGGCGTCAATTTATTTCTTCCGAGAAGGAAGATGAAGTTGATTCCGTCCCCGAACCATCCACTGGTCGGACCCCTGCCTTCAGGGAGGCCGACCACGAACCATCAACCTCATCCACGTGGAGTGGCTCGTGGATTGAGAAATGGCTCGAGGTATCATCTTCGGCCCCAAACCTGGGTCAGCGGCAGCAAGGGGAGGATGCTCTTTTTCAGCCAACCGACACGCAGCAACCCACAGTCGCTGGTCCATCGGAACCCAGAGGGGACCCCGCGCATGTCCCCGTGGAGTCCCCCCATTTGTTATCTCTTTCAGAACAAGAATATCTACAACAATTTTTCTTGGAGGAGGGCGCTGCTGTTGAACAACAACAACAGCCGGAGGTTCAGGAGGCGCTGCCGCAGGCGCCAGTACCGGCTGAAGACCCAGAGGCGGAGGCCATAAAAGACGGAATTATCAGAAAAATGAAAGAGTTTTACCCCCGCGATCCGTGGGATCCTGAAAATCAAATAATCCGGAGGAAGGGTGGAAAAGGAAAAAAAAGGGTACGGCCAATGACAATTCAGGAATTACGAAATATTCTTGACCGCCTAAATCGGGACGGGAAAAAGGCCCGCTGGGCTCAGGAATTACTTTTTAGGATTAAAAACTGGGATTGGCAAAATCCACGCGGCTAAATATAGCTGACCCTCTTTTCGCAACAAGGTAGCCGTAGGGGAACCTGCGGCTGGATTGAATCCCTCACTATCCGAATTAGCTCTTCCGGGAGCTGGCTCGGCAGTACCATACGTGACATTTCGATCGAGCACTAGTAATTCTTTCGTGTACTTATTTTCGGTGAGAGAGTCTTTGTCAAAGAGGGCACTAAGAAGGTCTCAAAGGAAAGGAGTAAGCAAGTAGATCTACATGAGTTCAATCTTGTTTGTTATCGTTAGTTGTTGCTTTCGCCTCGACACAGTGAGAAGTTATTATGAGATACCGTCCGCCGCTATGCAAGTTAGGGAGAATAAAATTAAGTAAGGGGTGCTCCCGTGCCTTTTCTTCCCCGGAGTGACCTGGTTGTTGATCCCTAATACGATATGGTTGATCCAACAGATGTGACTACGCATTGCTCTTTTGGAAGGGCAGGGTCAGATCAATAGAGAAGTAAGGGCTTTAGCGTCCTACTTGAGAAGAAATGAATTAAAGAATTCTATAGAATAGTTAGAGTTGCTCACTTCAGGAAGGGAAGTAGCTTTCTCAGCTGGAATGGAAGTTTCGAGCAGTTTGAGTAGTCAGTCGCTTTTTTTTCATTATGAAAGTGGGCAAGGTAAAGAACTGACATAAGGGGGAGTGGGAGGTGGGCCCCCTAATAGCATTGTAAAAGCAAAAACACTCTGGCTCGAGTCGAGATAGCCCTGCTTCCTGTCCCGTATCTGCCTCACTTAGCAGTTTCAGCTAAGGTGGAGGAGACGTGATGACTTGGGAAAGAAAGAAGTGAATCCGTGTGCGTAGAGGCCCTGGAAAGGGAGTCCGGTCTTTAGTCGCACTCCTTAAAATTCCAACCCTCCCCCTAGAATCATAGTCGTGTCCCCGACCCATTCGTTCATTTTCACTATACTTATTAGAATCGGTTCATCTAAAAAAGCTGTGACACTATGTCTCTGCACCACTATTGCATATGGTCCCGGGATTTAACGTCCCTCCTCTCTTGCCTCGAATTTTGCACCAACTTAGATGATGAGCGTCGAGACCGTGATCTAAATCCAAGGGCTCTGAACGCCTTTCTTCCTAAAATGAGGCAATCGATTTCACATTTGTATTTGCCGCTGAAACTCGGTTGGCTTGCGACTAGGAGTATTTACCATTTTGCACCTGACCCTTGTGCCCTCTCCCCTACCCCAGCTTGCGGAGACGAACAAGTGAAGCTGCTAATATACCAAAACTCCTCGATCGATAAAGTACCACTACGTGTGGAAAAAATCCAACCTTGATGAATGATGTTTTTGCATGTCTTTCGTTTAAACTTCTTTCCTTGGAGTCATTGCTGGATCACTAATCTCCTCATCCTTTGATGAATCCTACATTTTTCAGTCAGCTGGTTGAATCATATGCCGGGCATTCTTATACCGAAAGATCTTGCTTCTATATCTATAGTATATGTATGACCAGGAAAACGAGAGTTGACAGCCCACCACCGGACACTGAAAAAGAAGTAAACTCGTGGTTATTTAGTTACAGATCGGCCTTCTCGAAAAAAGATTCGAATTCGCGTGAAAGCCCACTTTTTACCAGTTCCGTCAGCTGAGAATCAGAGAAAGAAGTTCCTGGTCCAAGTCCAACCCGGGATCTTCTTCTCAACAAAATAGGTAGGCGGCAGGGGCAGGGGAAGGTTCTCCGCATGTTCACAGTGAAGAGTGAAGATAGAGATAGAAAAACATTGATGCACGAAGTGAACCACTACACTAAGAGATCGCGATGGGAAAGAGATGAATGGAACCTCTAGCAGTGAACACTTCTCCCTTCTCCCTCCTGCCCGGTCTGCCAACCTATAACATACATTTCTCGAAGCTAGCTTGGCGGAGAGATCTAAACATAATTCATTTTTCAAAGAGTAGTCGCAAACAAAGAAGGGTAAATTTTCCTTCTATCTAAAAAGATGAAGACTTGTACGAATTGGGTGGGTAATTCAGAGGAGATTTCCACTTCATATGAGGGATGAGGAAAAATGGAGTCTCTCGGTAGAAGCTTCCTGCAAGAAGAGAAGATCAAGCCATGGGGCGAAGACTCCTCAGATGACGAAGGAGATGCAGCTATGGCTCATTCTGGAGAGTCAGGAGAGTTGAGCAGGGAGCCCATGTTGTCAGAAAACACCCTAAAAATCTCCAGGGTCCCTGAACACCTCTATAAATCTTTATCCGCCTTAAATATAACAAGGGTAGAGCATCTCAAGACCTTCTCTTCTATGTTCCACCAGCTGAGGCAGGGAGGAGAGGAACTTTTTTCTATAACTATAAAAAAAATCCTCAATGCTTATGGAGAGAAGACGCAATCAGCCTTGAGGATCTCAATGAGCTCATCGACAGGGACAGGGAAATTCAAGTTCCTACTCATTTCTCAAAGTAAGAGGCTGATCAAAACAAAAAGTCTGGGTGCAAGCTTAAGCAATCCCGTGCCCAATGCCGCTTCTTTCAGAGACTGTGGTATCCACCTCAGAAAAGGGGTTGTTTTATCCGAGGAGGGCGTGCTTCTTATACAAGAGGTTTGGGTATTATGAGCAAAAATACGTATAGTACTAAACTTAAACTCCTGCAATATGATCAAACATTGGGAGCTTCTTCATCAGACTCCGATGAAGAAATGCCCAGAATGTCATTCCAAAAGACCAATTGGGGAATCTTCCTCCGAATCTGAAGAAGATGTCACTACATCGTATCGTCTCCCAAAACAAAAGCCCTAAACAATAGGTTTCATCAGATAATGATTCATCAAAAAAGTAAAGGTGCTTTCGAGCAGAAGACATCTTAACACGAATCTTTGAGCAAGTGGCTATAGACCAAGTCCCCAAAGAGGCTTCCTCCGAGCTCAAAGACGGCTCCCCCAGAGCTGGAAGATGGAGGGCAAGCCACTGTCGATGAACTAGTAGAAGTGAACCTGGATACAGATCAAGAACCCAGGCCAACCTACGCCTTCAAAGAAAGCCTATTTGAGACTAAGGCAGGCTTTCGTTCTTTCGACTGATTGCCTTCCGCTTTTTTGAAAATTACGTTACGTATAAGAAGAGAACTCCACTTGCAAAGAACCTATTACGCGCGTCCAGCGAAACGTGGTGGATTCTAGGCTAAGGAAAGCACTTCTGGCTGGGCATGCACAGTACCTCACCTCTCCCAGAATAAATGATTCATTGGCTTGCCGAGTTCTCTGAGCAAGATCGAATCCTATCAGAGATAGGTGCTTACGATACAGAGAGCTTACAAAAGAAAAGAAATTTCGCTGTTAGACTACGTCTATGGCAAAGCAGAGGAAGAAGAAAGCTATGAGGCTAATGCCTTTCCAGATGAAAATCCAGCTAACAATGCCTCTGACATTATCCTATCCGGAGCCAGATCTGTACCATTTCTTCCTCAGAGAAGATTACTGAAGTCCAGAAAGCTAATCCTCATTTATTACAGAAGGACTTTCCCAAGGAATCTAGCACGATGACTAGTGCTAGTAGCAAGGAAGAACCTCTCGAAAGCTCTTTAAAGGAAGGGCGTATGCTCTGAGGTATCTTCAAAATATGAAAAGGCGTCCTCTAGCCTGCCCAAGAGCCGGCTTTTCAAGAAATAGGAGACGAAGAGAAACCTGCCGTTTCACTTTTTTCAGGAAATTCACCTACGGCAGAGCTTGGTGATTGGGTCTATGAAGGAAGCATGGGAGAAGAAGAGGCTAGATCACTGTTGCGTCACTTTCTAGCCACTATTCCAGACCACAGACTTTCTGAACTCGAAGACGGCGACATTCTTATTTCATTTAGTAGCTCTTTGAGGAGTACCTTTTTTTCGAATGATCAAAGCATCAACGATGAACATACAAGAGTCTTATCAGCCAATGCTCCCTCTATCCCCCAGGCCCGGATTCTAATTCTAGTTTAGAGATTTCTCCGAACAAAAAGAGATCTATTCCGGGGAATGACTTGTGCCCTCAAGTATGGGACGAACCGCTTATGGCTGTTACCAGCCAAGGAAAGAAGTCAATATGGGAAGACTTTCGAAAGTTTTGCAAGGACGACGACATTCCAGGCGAAACTCTGTCCAAAGAGACTCTCTTTAGAGTCGAGGAGCCCTTCAATGATCCTGTGCCTCCCTTAGTGGCTGAAACGCCGGATCTCATTAGCAGATGTCATCCTGAAACGCCATATGACGACGATCGGCCCAAAGCCGATAGAAGAACTGATGGAGATTGGGTATCCGAAGAAGTTGATGAACGGCCCAATGCCGTTGACAATGATCTGGATGTCGACAAACCTAAGGAGACTCTTCAGAATGATGAGCGGCCTAGCGCCGTCGCAATCATGCAAGCCCCCTCTTTCAGTAGGATTGGGAAAAAGACTTCCAGCAAACCTTTAAAGGTTTGGAACCCTTCAAGCTGCAGTCAGAAGGAGTCTTCCCGCCAAAGGCAAGACTTTCTCTCGAGAGTCAGAGCTTCGAGACGACTTTCGCAGATTATGAATATTTCGAGGCGTATGAGCAAGAACCAGAGTACTCTCCCGAACTCTATGAGGCCACCCTAAGCAGAGATTGCCGGGAAAACAAAACGATGCTCAACAGGAAGATCTCAGTAACCAACTCGAAAAAGGAGACCCTGGCATAACAAGTAGTGATCTCTGTACTAGAAGCCCAGCTAATTGTGAAGAACCTACAGCCGGGAACACTCTTTGTTTGAAAGAACGGTCAATTAGTGAAAGGAGCTGAAGACGGCTGGGGGCAACCAACCGAATCTGACGCTTGACCAGGAAAGCGTAGGGCTCAATCCAGGAGGCATACAGTGGTCTTGTGACTTCTCCTTCTCAAAAGGATCAGGTATAGTTCTTTATATGTCCATTTTCATGGATGGCAACCCACACCTGTGATTCTTTGGCAAAGCAAATCCGGAGCACAAGAAAGGATTTTCCCTAATCAGAAAGGTCTACCCATAGAAGCACTGACCAAGCGAATCAAAGTTCTATGTTATTAGTAAAGCGCTAGCGCACCCAGCGAATCAAACTCCTTTAAATGATATCAATGGCTTAATCCACTGGACCACCTGGAACTGCTCTTGCCTCTGCTTATGAATAAACTACGGGGTAAGGAGTCTCACTGGCTTATGGACCTATAGCACTAACGGCACTAGGAGTCCCTTCACCTTTCTAATTTAGAATAGTCAATCCTAAAAGTTGCGCTTCTTTCAAGCGAAAAGAGATCTCGGATCAAGGGCTATCGACCCGACAGTGCTCCGTTGGTCCATTTAGTGGATCCTCCCCCCAAAAACAAGATCATATTGAGCATGAGCAGCAACTTCGAGGGAGATAGCATTGGGACATGCTATTACCTATGTATGGTGACGGGTGTCATGCCAGAGCCAGAGTCTGTCCGGGTGGGCTCAAGCTAAAGCAGGAGAAGAGAGTTAGCTTTCTGCTGAGTGAGCCCGAACAGTAGCGGACGCACACTAGATCAGAGCAAGTTTAGCTGGCCCAATGGCACAGACACCTACTAGGATGAGGCATAGCGGGAATTGAACCCACATCTCGTTGAGCTGCTCCAGCAAGCACCCCTTTCGGAAGCTCAATTTGTAGGACCGGGGAGAACACTCGAGACCACAAGAAGAGTCGGTTTTTGGTGGCACGAGTGAGGCGCAGCATCCTGAGCACACAAAGAGTGGAGGAACAGTCTCACTGTCCTCAATGCCACAGCTGCGAGTGTGCTGCCAGACCTCACATCACATTCCACCATCCTCTCCCCATCATCATCTTGAGCGCCACATTCGCATTTCACAACCCAATTGTCAGCCCCACCTTCATACCTCAGGCGATTCTCCAAGCCTATCCCGGTCCCTCTCACACATAGCTCTGCACCTGACTCAACT